TTTTACTCAACTTCCATAGTTTTATATATAAATTATAAGCTCTTTTTTGTGAAGTGATTATTGATTTTTTTCTTTTGCTACTAAAAAGTTTTATTAAAAATTTGATTTTGCTCCTACTTATCTTATTATATAATATAAATTATTTATTTTAATATATCACATCTAATTGAATGAAGCCCTACTATTAATTGATTATTTAAATTTATATATTTATCAAAAGGTGTCGATGGCAACTACCATAGGGGAAAGAAATGATTATATAATAAAATATTTAACATAATGTAATTAAATATTTTCATTATTAATATATGATATAATAAATATAATTTAAATATATTATGGTAATTTAATTAAATATATTAATTGTATTATATTATTATATATTTAAATTAATTATATTTAATATAATACAATAACAAATATAATTGTATATAATTAATTATAATGTTAAATTACATATTGTATTTAGTTAAATAATTTATATTATGTCATTATTCCTTGAATATGATAAAAATAACAACTGCAGGATCAAAAGTGACGTCTGTTTCTTTCGGAACAGACGCCACATGTATATATATCTAATATGTAATATTTATGATACAGGATGCACAAAGTAGTAAGATATAAAAGATTTTATGTTTATAACTGATGTTTTTAATTTATTTTTCTTTATAAATTTAATTTATTCTATTTTGTTAAAATGACACATTATGGGACGTGTTTCATTAATATTTTAAGTTGTTTTATGGTTGTTGTATAGTTTGGGGTAGTTATATTCTAATATTTTTTTAATTTTAACTGATGTTTTTAATTTATTTTTCTTTATAAATTTAAATTTTGTTAAATTTATTTTTCATTAAACGTGTTTCATTAATATTTATATTCTAATATTTTTTTAATTTTATATTAATAAAGATAAAATTTTCTTAATATTTTTATTATGCTTGATATTTTGTTTTTTTTTTGTACTGTATGTGTTTCATTTATTTTTAAAAGTTTTATTCTTGCTTAAAAATTGATTCATTTTAATCTTTGTATTATATATTAGTTTTGTTTAACTAAATGTTCTTTTTGTAGTGATTAGATTTAATTATCAAGTTATTTTGGAATTAGTAATTGATTTAGTATTGGCATATTTCGTGCCAGCAGCCGCGGTTATACGATTAATGCAAATGAATGTTTTTGGTTATTGTAGTTATAAGTATTGATTGGGTTTAATTATGAATTTTTTAGGTGAAATTTTATTTTTTTTTATATCCCTTTATATGAATCTATGAAACTTGATAATTAAACTAGGATTAGATACCCTATTATTTCAAGTGTAAATATTTTTACCTGGGTAGTATTAGTTAAGGTCTTAAAACCCAAAGAATTTGGCGGTATTTTATTCCATTCAGGGGAACCTGTCTCATAATTGATAGTACACGATTTACTTTACTTAATTTATTTATTTGTATATCTCCGTTATCAGAAAATCTTTTTGGAGTGAAAATTTTCTTGTTTTTTTATTAAAAATTATTTCAGGTCAAGGTGCAGTTTATAATTAAGTAGATGATGGGTTACAATAAATTTTTGTTTATTATGGATTTAATTTTGAAATCATTTTAATGAAAGTGGATTTGATAGTAATTTAATTTATTTAATTTATTTGAAATTGGCTCTAAAATGTGTACACATCGCCCGTCGCTCTCATTATTTTAAATAGTTTTGTTTATATTTAATATGAGATAAGTCGTAACATAGTAGATGTACTGGAAAGTGTATCTAGAAAGTTAACAAAACAATACCTTTTAGTAAGGTTTATCATTTACGCTGATATTATTTCTGTGCAATTCAGGATGTTTTGATATTTAAATTATTATATTTTTTTTTTGTTTTATTTTTGATTTAATAGAAATAATTTTATTGTTTTATTGTCTTAGTATTTTTTATAGAAATGATTATGTTTATATAATAGTTTATTAGTGCAGTCAAACTATAAAAAGTATAAAACTATAAAAAGTAGATTTAATTTTTTGTATCTTTTGTATCAGTGTTTATCAAAATTATATTTTTTATTAATTAATCTCGATTTAGGTTGATTTACAAATAAATAATTGTTATTATTTCATGAATAGTATTTATTTATTTGTGGAAGTGAAATGATTATTAATGTTTTTATTTAATTTTTAAATTTTAAAATATTAATATGTTTCTTCTTTAGGGGATAAGCTCTAAAGTTAATTTCCTAAAATTTATTAATTATAATTATAATAATAGGCTTTAAACCAGCAATTTTTTAGATTACGTTTTAGTTCATTTTTATTATTTTGATTTTTTAATTTATTTAGGTTTTATATTAAGATGTTTAGTTTAATTTTAAAGTTTTTGTAATAATGATTTAATTAGTATATTTATTTTGTTTTTATTTTTGATTTTTGGTAACTTATTATAAGGAATTAGGCAAATTTAATTTCCGCCTGTTTATCAAAAACATGTCTTCTTGATAATATTTTGAAGTCTAACCTGCTCACTGATATTATATTAAATAGCCGCGGTATTTTGACCGTGCAAAGGTAGCATAATCATTAGTCTTTTAATTGTGGACTGGAATGAATGGTTTAACGAGAAATTAACTGTCTCTTAATAATTTTTAGAATTTAACTTTTGAGTTAAAAGGCTTAAATTTTTCTTTAGGACGAGAAGACCCTATAGATCTTTACATTTAAATTTTTATATTTTTTTTAGTTAATCTTTTTATATTAAATTTTAATGTTTTGTTGGGGTGACATGAAGAATAGTTAAACTCTTCATTATTAAATCATTTATTTATGATTATTTGATCCATAATTTATGATCATAAGATTAAGTTACCTTAGGGATAACAGCGTAATTATTATTGAGAGTTCATATCGACATAATAGTTTGCGACCTCGATGTTGGATTAAGATTAATTTTAGGTGTAGTAGCTTAAAAATTAGGTCTGTTCGACCTTTAGATTCTTACATGATCTGAGTTCAGACCGGCGTAAGCCAGGTCGGTTTCTATCCTAAGAATATTTAATTCATATTAGTACGAAAGGACCATATGATTGAAATATTTTTTATTTTTAGATTAAAATTAATTTTTTACTATTTTGACAGATTAATGTATTGAATTTAGAATTCATTTATGTAGATTTTTTCTACAAGTAGTATTGATGATATATGATTTTTATATATTTATTTTAAATTTTATTTTTTTAGTTATTTGTGTTTTAATTAGAGTTGCTTTTTTAACTCTATTAGAGCGTAAGGTTTTAGGTTATATTCAAATTCGTAAAGGACCAAATAAAGTTGGTTTTTTAGGTATTCCTCAACCTTTTAGTGATGCTATTAAATTAATTTGTAAGGAACAACCTATTCCTTTTATATCAAATTATTTTTTATATTATTTTTGTCCTGTTTTTAATTTAATAATTTCTTTATTTATTTGGTGTGTTTTTCCTTACATAACTTATATATGTTCATTTTTATATGGTTTTTTATTTTTTCTTTGTTGTACTGGGTTAAGTGTTTATACATTAATATTTGCTGGTTGGTCATCTAATTCTAATTATTCACTTTTAGGTTCTCTTCGTTCTGTTGCTCAAACTATTTCATATGAGGTTAGATTAGCTTTAATTATATTGTCTTTAATTATTTTAATTGGTAATTTTAATATGAATTTTTTTATAAATTTTCAGCTTTATTCTTGATTTATTTTTTTTTCTTTTCCTTTAGCTTTAGCTTTTTTTGCTTCTTGTTTGGCTGAAACCAACCGAACTCCTTTTGATTTTGCTGAAGGAGAGTCGGAGTTGGTTTCAGGTTTCAATATTGAATATGGTGCTGGTGGTTTTACTCTTATTTTTTTAGCTGAATATGCTAGAATTATTTTTATAAGAATATTGTTTACATTAATTTTTTTAGGTGGTGATTTTTATTCTTTTATGTTTTTTATTAAGCTTTCTTTAATATCTTTTATTTTTGTTTGGGTTCGTGGGACTTTACCTCGGTTTCGATATGATAAACTTATATATTTAGCTTGAAGGAGTTTTTTACCTTTATCATTAAATTTTTTATTTTTCTTTATTGGTTTAAAGGTTATATTATTTTCTTTATTTTAGTTAAATTTTTTAAGAATAAAGTTAATAGAGGTTTTATCCTTCTAATCTTATGTTTTCAAAACATATGTTTTTATAAACTAATTAACTTATTTTCTGATTAGTGAGTCTCATATTTTTGCTACGTGAGTATTTATTAAAAAATATGAAAAATATAGTACTGTAAGAATTTGACCGGTTGAAATATATGGTTCTTCTACTGGTCGTTTACCAATTCATGTTAATAAGCATACTACTGTTACTATAATTCAAAATATAATTTGATTTATTGGATAAAATTGATTTCCTCGAAATTTTGTCTTATTATAAAATGGTATAATTATTAAAATTCTTACTGATAGAAATAGTGCAATTACTCCTCCTAATTTATTAGGAATTGATCGTAGAATTGCATATGCAAATAAGAAATATCATTCTGGTTGAATATGAATAGGTGTTACTAATGGATTGGCTGGTACAAAGTTATCTGGATCTCCTAATATATAAGGGTTGATTAAACATAATATAATTAGGATTATTATTATAATTACGAATGTAATTGAATCCTTATATGTGAAGTATGGGTGAAAAGGGATTTTTTCAATATTTCTGTTTACTCCAATTGGATTATTTGACCCTGTTTGATGTAAAAAGAAAAGATGAATTGCCGCTATAGCAGCAATTATAAATGGTAATACAAAATGGAATGTATAAAATCGATTAAGTGTTGCATTATCTACAGCAAATCCTCCTCATACTCATTGAACTAATTCTGTTCCAATATAAGGAATTGCTGATAATAAATTTGTAATTACTGTAGCTCCCCAAAAAGATATTTGTCCTCAAGGTAATACATATCCTATAAATGCTGTTGCTATAACTAAGAATAAAATGATTGATCCAATCATTCATGTATTTATATATATATATGATCCGTAGTAAATTCCTCGTCCCACATGTAAATAAATGCAAATGAAAAATATTGATGCTCCATTTGCATGTAATGTTCGGATTATCCAACCATTATTTACATCTCGACAAATGTGAACTACTCTTCTAAATGCTATTTCAATATTTGGTGTGTAATGTATAGTTAGGAAAAGTCCTGTGATGATTTGAATTATTAAGCAAAGTCCTAATAATGATCCAAAGTTTCATCAGAATGAAATGTTTATTGGTGCTGGTAAATCAATTAATGAATTGTTAATAATTTTAATTATTGGGTGTTTTAATCGTAATGGTTTATTCATTGGTTATTTTGATTTACGGATTGGTCCTTGATTAATGTTTGTAATTTTAACTACTGCTAATAATGCAATGAATAGATAAATTATTATTATTATTGTAATAGTAATTGTTGGTTTGTTGTATAGTTTTATTAATGATATTGTTATTTCTTGGTAATTTATCTTATATCTTGTAATTATTGTTTCTGTATTTTTAATTATATCTATAAATATTGTTTTATTTATAATATTTAAAATAAATGTTATAATAATTGTTATACATATAATGAAAATAATTTTATTAAATTTGATTTTGAATATTTCATTTGATGCAATTCTTGTAATATAAATGAATAGTACTAACATTCCTCCTAGGAATGTTAAGAATAAGATGTAAGATAAACAATATCTCCCTATTATCATTCCTGTTAGTAATCCAATTATAATTGTTTGAATAATAATAATTAATATTATAGATATTGGATGATTTATTTGGGTAAAGTTAATGTTAATTATGTTTATTATTATTATAATTATTATTTTAATCATTTCAAGGGTTAGTTTATTAAAATATTGTTTTTGGGGAGCAATGATAGGAGTTTTTCTACCCTTGAAGTTTTAAAAGTGTTTTTCTTATTTTTGGTTTACAAGACCAATGTTTTTTTTTAAACTATTAAAACTAATGTTAGTATTTTCTACATTTACTTCTTTATTAATTTATTTTTGTGGTGTTTATGTTTTTTCTTCTAAGCGTAAACATTTATTGATGGTTTTGTTAAGATTAGAGTATATTGTTCTTTCTTTATTTATGTTTTTTGTTATTTTTCTTTTTTGTTTTGATTATGATTATTTTTTTCCTGTAATTTTTTTAGTTTTTTCTGTTTGTGAGGGTGCTTTAGGTCTTTCTATTTTGGTTTCAATAATCCGTTCTCATGGAAATGATTTTTTTAATTCTTTTTTTTTATCTTTATGTTAAAATATTTACTTATAATTATTTTTTTGATCCCTATTTGTTTATTAAATAGTTGTTGATGATTGGTTCATTCTTTAATGTTCTTATTAAGTTTTATTTTTATAGCCACAACACACACATCCGCTGAACGGCGGTTGGCTGCCTATCTAGCACTCATTTATTATTATTCCTTTAGTTTAATTTTGTTGAGTTTATGAATTTGTTCTTTAATAATTACTGCTAGAAGTTCAGTTTATATTTCTTCTTATTATTCTAATTTTTTCATTTTTTTTGTTTTATTGTTATTAGTTATACTATATTGTTCTTTTTCTAGATTGAATTTATTATCATTTTATATTTTTTTTGAGTGTAGATTAATTCCAACTTTATTTCTTATTTTAGGTTGAGGTTATCAACCAGAGCGTATTCAGGCAGGTATTTATTTAATTTTTTATACTTTAGTTGCTAGATTACCTTTATTATTGGTTTTATTTAAAGTAAGTTTTGTTTTTGGTACTTTATATTTTCCTTTATTAAATGATTTTGGTTCTTTTTATTTTATATTTTATGTTTTTTCTATTTTTGCTTTTTTAGTTAAGATGCCAATGTTTTTGTTTCATCTTTGACTTCCTAGGGCTCATGTTGAGGCTCCTATTTCTGGTAGAATAATTCTTGCTGGTGTTCTTTTGAAATTAGGTGGTTATGGTATTTTTCGTGTTATAAAATTAATTTCATTTTTAGGTTTGAGGTTTAATTTTTTTTGATTGTCATTAAGTTTATTTGGTGGTGTTGTTATTAGTTTTGTTTGTTTTCGACAAGTTGATTTAAAGTCTTTAATTGCTTATTCTTCTGTTGCTCATATAAGAATAGTTATTGGTGGTTTAATAACTATAAATTGATGAGGTGTAATAGGTTCTCTTTCTTTAATGGTTGGTCATGGTTTATGTTCTTCTGGTTTATTTTGTTTATCTAATATTATTTATGAACGCTTAGGAAGACGAAGATTATTGATTAATAAAGGTATAATTAATTTAATACCTAGAATATCACTTTGATGATTTTTGTTAAGATCTTCAAATATGGCTGCTCCTCCTTCTTTAAATTTATTAGGTGAAATTAGATTATTAAATAGTATTATTTCATGATCTTCTTATATAATTTTTATATTAATTTTTTTATCTTTTTTTAGAGCTGTTTATACTTTATATATATATTCTTATTCTCAGCATGGGTTGTATTATTCAGGTGTTTATACTTTTTCAATTGGTTATTTACGTGAATATCATCTTTTATTTTTACATTGATTTCCTCTTAATATTTTATGTTTAAAGGGTGAATATTTTTATTTTTAATGGCTTAAGTATTTTAATAAAAAATGTTGTTTTGTGGAATCAATGATATGAATTTTTCATCTTAGGCCGTGAATTTATTTTCAATTTGTTCATTAAGATTTTTTGTTTTGTTATTTTCTAGATCTTTTATTTTTATATTTGGTATTTATTATTTAATATTTGATTATAGAGTTTTTATTGAATGGGAGCTTTATAATTTAAATGGCTCTATAGTAGTTATAACTTTTATTTTTGATTGAATGTCTTTAATTTTTATGTCTTTTGTTATATATATTTCTTCTTTGGTTATTTATTATAGAAATGATTATATGCATGGTGAAAAGAATCTTAATCGTTTTATTATGATTGTTTTAATATTTATTTTTTCAATGGCTCTTTTAATTATTAGACCAAATTTAATTAGAATTTTATTAGGTTGAGATGGTTTGGGTTTAGTCTCTTATTGTTTAGTTATTTATTATCAGAATGTAAAGTCTTACAATGCTGGTATGTTAACTGCATTATCTAATCGTATTGGTGATGTTTCTATTTTAATTTCTATTTCTTGGATATTAAATTTTGGAAGATGAAATTATATTTATTATTATGATTTTATTATTGACTCATTTGAAATAAAGTTTATTACTATTTTAATTATTCTTGCTTCTATAACTAAAAGAGCTCAAATTCCTTTTTCTTCATGACTTCCTGCTGCTATAGCAGCTCCTACTCCTGTATCTGCTTTGGTTCATTCTTCTACTCTTGTTACTGCTGGTGTTTATTTATTGATTCGTTTTAGTCCAATATTAATATTATATAATTATTGTTGATTTCTTTTATTGTTTGGTTGTATAACTATGTTTATAGCTGGTCTTGGGGCTAATTTTGAATTTGATTTGAAGAAGATTATTGCTCTTTCTACTTTAAGACAGCTTGGTTTAATAATAAGAATTTTATCTATAGGTTATTCTAATTTAGCTTTTTTTCATTTATTAACTCATGCTTTGTTTAAGGCTTTATTATTTATGTGTGCAGGTTCTATAATTCATAACTTAAAGGATTGTCAAGATATTCGTTTTATGGGTTCTGTTGTGAATTTTATACCTTTAACTTCTATTTGTTTTAGTGTTTCAAGCTTATCTTTATGTGGAATACCTTTTTTAGCTGGTTTTTATTCAAAGGATTTAATTCTTGAGATTGTTTGTTTAAGTTGGGTTAATTTTTTAATCTTTTTTCTTTATTTTTTTTCTACTGGTTTGACTGCTTCATATTCTTTTCGTTTATTTTATTATTCTATATCTGGTGATAATAATTTTTATCCTAGTTTTTCTTTTAATGATAATAGATATTTTATTTCTTTTAGAATGATTTTTATATTGTTAATAGCTGTATTTGGTGGTAGATTTTTGTCTTGATTGATTTTTCCTATTCCTTATATTATTGTTTTACCTTGGTATTTAAAATTTATAACTTTATTTGTTGTTATTTTAGGTTCTTATTTTGGTTATTTTATTTCTAATGTTGAATTTTCTTATGATTTATTTTCATTAAAGTTTTTATCTTTTGTTAGATTTGTTGGTTCTATATGATTTATACCTTTCCTTTCAACTAATTATATTAGATACATTCCTTTAACTGTTGGTTATAATTTTTCTAAGACTTTAGATTACGGTTGAGGTGAATTATTTGGTGGTCAGGGTTTATATTCATTTTTTGTTTACTTAATTAATTTTATTCAGTCTCTATTTGATTCAAATTTTAAGATTTATTTATTGTCTTTTATTTTTTGAATATTTATTTTGTTTGTAATATTTTTTATTTTTTACCTGAATAGCTTATTTAGAGTTTAACACTGAAGATGTTAAGGAAATATATATTATTTTTAGGTATTTATAAATATTTTATATTATTTTTACAGTGAAAATGTAATGTTTTATTTAAACTATATAAATAATAGAAATGTTAACGGAGTTTAACCGCTAATATAAAAAGTTAGCAGCTTTCATATTGGCTTTACATTTCCTTAATTGGAACTTTAGTTCAATTATATTATTAACAGTAATACGCCTCTTTTTGGCTTCAATTAATGTTTTTAAATAAGGACATTGTAATTTGTCAATTTTCAGGTCGAAACTGAATGCAATATTTCGCTTCTTATTTATAAGGCTGATTGAAATTTCAATACTTTTTGATTGCAAACCAAATGTTATACTTAACTACAACCCTATCTTGCTCAATTTAAGGCTCCTTGTTTTCATTCATAATATAATCCTATTAAAAGGATTAGAATAAAGAATGTTGTAGATATAATTCATATTATAATATTTGATGTTTTTATAATAATTACGATTGGTAAAATTAGTGCAATTTCTACATCGAAAATTAAGAAAATAACAGCAATTAAAAAGAATTGTAAGGAAAATGGTATACGTGCTGATCTTTTTGGATCGAATCCACATTCAAATGGTGATCTTTTTTCTCGGTCATTAATTGATTTCTTTGATAGTATTGTTGCAATTGTTATTACTAGTATTGGGACAATAAATCTAATGGATACACTTATTATTATAATTATAATTATTTTTCTTGATATTATCAACCTTTTTGATTGGAAGTCAAATGTACTATTTATACTAGAAAAATGATTATCTACCTCATCAGTAAATTGAAATATATAAAAATAATCATACTACATCTACAAAATGTCAGTATCATGCTGCTGCTTCAAAACCAAAGTGATGATTTATTGAGAATTGATTTATTAAATGTCGTCTTAAACATGTTAATAGAAATATTGTTCCGATAATTACATGTAAACCATGGAATCCTGTTGCAACAAAAAATGTTGATCCATAAACTGCGTCTGCAATTGTAAAAGGTGCTTCTCAATATTCATATGCTTGTAATATTGTAAAATATATTCCTAATAATACTGTAAAAAATAATCCTTGAGTTGCTTGTGAATGATTTGATTCTATAATTCTATGGTGTGCTCATGTTACTGTAACTCCTGAAGCAAGTAGAATTGCTGTATTAAGTAATGGAATTTGTATAGGATTAAATGGTTGAATTCCTATTGGTGGTCATATTATTCCTAGTTCAATAGTTGGGGCTAATCTTCTTCTAAAGAATGCTCAGAAGAATGATATAAAAAATAAAACTTCTGATGCAATAAATAAAATTATTCCTCATCGCAGTCCTGTTGAAACAAATTTTGTATGTAATCCTTGAAATGTTCCTTCTCGGATAACATCTCGTCATCATTGAATTATTGTTAATATTAAAATACTTATTCCAATAATAAGGAGGTTTATATTAAATAAATGGAATCATTTTGCTAATCCTGATACTATAACTATTGCTCCGATTGCTCCTGTTAATGGTCATGGTCTATAATCTACTATGTGAAATGGGTGATTTGAATGAGTTGTTAACATAGGTTTAATATACTTCACTTGAGTATAATGTTCTTAGAATTGAAAATACATAAGCTTGAATAATGGCTACTGCTAATTCTAAAATTAATAAAGTTGTTTGTCCAATAATTAAGATTAATATAAATCTTATTAATAAGGATGGTCCTGTATTTCCTAATAATGTTAAAAGTAAATGTCCTGCAATTATATTAGCAGCTAATCGAATTGCTAGAGTTCCTGGTCGAATAATATTTCTGATTGTTTCAATTAATACTATAAATGATATAAGTGCAGTTGGTGTACCTTGAGGAACAAGATGCGTGAATATGTGATTAGTATTATTAATTCATCCAAATAGTATAAATCTTATTCATATAGGTAATGCAATTGAAAATGTTAGTGTTATATGTCTAGTTCTAGTAAAAATATATGGAAATAATCCTATAAAATTATTGAATATTATTATAATAAAAATTGAAATGAAAATAAATGTTGAACCACTAAATGAATTTGTTCCTAATAAAGTTTTGAATTCATTGTGAAGTGTTATATTAATTTTATTTCATAAAATATTAATTCGTGATGGTATAAATCAAAATATTGATGGAATTAATAATAGGCCTAGAAATGTTCTAGTTCAATTTAATGAAAGATTAAAAATATTAGTTGATGGATCAAAAGTTGAAAATAAATTTGTTATCATTTTCAATTTATATTTTTTCTTTTAATTATTTTTGTTATTTTTTCAATTAATTTAGGTTTAAATGAAAAGAAATTTAATTGATTAAATAAAATTAGTGTAATTGAAAAAATGATAAATAGTGAAAATCATATTATAGGTGATATTTGTGGGATATAGATTTATTCCTCACCAGGAGTAGTCGTTAATTTACTATTATTTGGTTTAAGAGACCATTACTTACTTTCAGTCACCTAGTGGCAAGGTGTACTATTTTAGTTATTTTAGATTGACATTCTAATGTTATATTTTAACTAACTCCTTATATTATACTAGATATTCATTTAATAAATAATTTTACTGATGTTCTTTCAATTACAATTGGTATGAATCTATGGTTTGCTCCGCAGATTTCAGAGCACTGTCCAAAAAATAATCCAGGACGATTAATTATAAATGTTCCTTGATTTAGTCGTCCTGGAGTTGCATCAATTTTAATTCCTAGGGCTGGTACTGCTCATGAGTGTAGAACATCTGATGCTCTTGTTAATACTCGTACTTCTGTATTTATTGGTAAGATTGTTCGATTATCAACATCTAATAATCGGAATCCTTCAATGTCAAGTTCTTTTTCTGGTGTTATATATGTATCAAATTCTACGTTTATGAAGTCTGAATATTCATATCTTCAATATCATTGTCGTCCAATTGTTTTAATTGTAATTAATGCGTCTGCTGAATCATCAAGTAGGTATAATAATCGTAATGATGGTAAAGCAATAAAAATTAATGTAATTGCCGGTAAAGTTGTTCAAATGGTTTCGATTGTATGTCCATGTAATATATTTCGGTTTGTGTAATTTGATAATAATATATATCTTAGGGAGTATCCTACAATTGCTGTAATTAATAATAATACAATTATGGTGTGATCATGAAAGAATGATAATTGTTCTATTATAGGTGAGGCTCTATCTTGAAGGGATAAATTTGATCATGTTGCCATTATGAAATTATTTTCTAATAAAAGGTCAAACCTTTATATTTAGAGCTTAAATCTATCGCACTAATCTGCCATATTAGAATCTTCTAATTAGTGGTAGTTCTGAATATCTATGTTCTGCTGGTGGATTATTTTGTAATCATTCTGTTGATCTTCTTATATTTGTTCTGAATATAATTGTTCGGTTTTTAATTATTCTTTCTCATATAATTATAATGAATATAATGATTCCAATGATTGAAATGGTAGATCCAATTCTAGAAATTACGTTTCATGATGTATATGCATCTGGATAATCAGAATATCGTCGTGGTATTCCAGCCAATCCAAGGAAGTGTTGAGGGAAGAATGTTATATTTACTCCAATGAATATAATAGAAAATTGAATTTTTAATCATTTATTATTTATTGTTAATCCTGTGAATAAAGGGTATCATTGAATAATTCCTCCTATAATTGCAAATACTGCTCCTATGGATAATACATAGTGGAAGTGTGCTACTACATAATATGTATCGTGTAATACAATATCAAGTGATGAATTAGCTAAAATTAATCCTGTTAATCCTCCTATAGTAAATAGAAAAATGAATCCTAATGCTCATAATAATGGTGGGTTGAATTTGAATTTGGTTCCATATAGTGTTGCTATTCATCTAAATACTTTAATTCCTGTTGGTACTGCAATAATTATGGTTGCTGATGTAAAGTATGCTCGTGTGTCAACGTCTATTCCTACTGTGAATATATGATGTGCTCATACAATAAATCCTATTAATCCAATTGAAAGTATTGCATAAATTATACCTAATGTTCCAAATGATTCAAGTTTTCCTCTTTCTTGGCATACAATATGAGAGATAATACCAAATCCTGGTAAAATTAAAATATATACTTCTGGGTGTCCAAAAAATCAAAATAAGTGTTGATATAAAATTGGATCACCTCCACCAGCAGGGTCAAAGAATGATGTATTTAAGTTTCGGTCTGTTAATAATATTGTAATAGCTCCTGCTAGTACTGGTAATGATAATAGTAATAACAGTGCTGTAATTGCTACTGATCAAACAAATAGGGGTGTTTGGTCTATAGTTATTCTTTCAGATCGTATGTTGATTGTTGTGGTAATGAAGTTAATTGCTCCTAGAATAGATGAAATACCTGCTAGGTGTAATGAAAAAATTGCTAGATCAACGGATACTCCTCTATGAGCAATTGCTCCTGCAAGTGGGGGGTATACTGTTCAACCAGTACCAACTCCATTATCAGTTATTGATGATGAAATAAGTAAAATTAATGCTGGTGGTAAAAGTCAAAATCTTATGTTATTTATTCGTGGAAATGCTATATCTGGTGCCCCAATTATTAGTGGTACTAATCAGTTCCCAAAACCACCGATTATAATTGGTATAACTATAAAGAAAATTATAACAAATGCGTGTGCTGTAATGATTACATTATAAATTTGATCATCTCCAATTATTGATCCTGGTTGTCCTAATTCTGCACGAATAATCATTCTTATTGACGTTCCTACTATTCCTGCTCATGCTCCAAATATAAAGTATAAGGTTCCAATATCCTTATGGTTTGTCGAGAATAATCATTTTTGCGGTAAGATGTCTGAATTGTAGGTGATAGACTGTAAATCTATTTATGGAAGGTCTTCCTCTTACCATTGTGAAATTATTTGGTTTTATATTCAACTATGATTCTAGACTGCAATTCTAGGGGTGTAAAATATTATTTTACTAAGACCTAAAAGTTCACTTTTAATTATAACTTTGAAGGTTATTAGTTTATTTAACTTAAGGTCTTAGTAAAATAATAGAATTCTAGATGTGCAGATTAAACCTATTGTTGATATAATTGATATGATTGGTATGATTATTCTCGTTTTTTTACCCTTTATTCTTATTATCCATGAATTTTCGTTGTATGATATGATGATTGCTGAAAATCTGATTCGTATATAATAGTAAAGTGTGATAGTTGTTAATGCGATTATGATTAATATTATAGTTGTTATGTTATTATCAATTAATGATTGAATAACAATTCATTTTGGTAAAAATCCTAATATTGGGGGTATACCTCCAAGAGATAATAATGATAAAATCATTATGAATTTGATTTCTATTTTTATGTTGTTGTTAAGATACAGTTGATTTAGGAAAAATAAATTTATTATTTTGAACGTTATAATTATGATTGTATTTAGCACCACATAGATATAGAAATATAATTCTCATACGTTTTCTCTAATAATTATTGATCTAATTATTCATCCTAAGTGTCTAATCGATGAATATGCTATAATTTGTCGTAGAGATGTTTGATTTAATCCTCCAATTGCTCCAACAATAATTCTTAACGTAATTACTATGAATGTAAAAATTCTTATTTTGATGCAATAGGATATTACTACTATTGGTGCAATTTTTTGCCATGTCATTAATAATAGGCAATTTATTCATCTTGATGATCTTATTACTTCTGGTAGTCAAAAATGAAATGGAGCAGCACCAATTTTTATTAATATTCTTGATATAATCATTATTGATGGAATATTTTCCTCTTCTCATCATATTGAGAATTTTATTTGGATTAGGAGGATTGATATTAATAACATTGTTGATGCTATTGCTTGAATAATAAAGTATTTAATTGATGATTCATTAATTATCTTGTTATTATTATCTGTTAATATGGGAATAATTGATAGTAAGTTGATCTCAAGTCCTATTCAAATTCCTATTCAAGAATTTGATGAAATGGACAGGATCGTTCCTATCATCAACGATGATAGGAAAAGAAGTTTTATAGAGTTGTTGTTCATTAAAAAGGAGAGGATTGATGCCTCTATAGATGGGGTATGAACCCATTAGCTTAATTAGCTTACCTTTTTAAATTATATTAAGGTGTATGATGCACATTAGTTTTTGATACTAAAGGTGATAGTTTAATTCTATCTTATGTAATAAGAGAACTGGGAGTTATAACTCATCAGCGCCTATCAAGATAGTCCTTTAATCAGGCATCTCATT